AAAAAAGAGGTTAATTTGATGAGTTTCAAACTAAAAATTAGATTAATAATTTTTGTTTAGTTTTATCTTTTTTCCCACCTTCAGAAGAATCAAGCATAGGTATTTCTCCTATCATTAGAATTTTATGATATGAAAGGTAACTTTCTCGGTTTCATATAGAAATTTCTATAGAATCTTTGAAAAAGACTTTCCTTCAAAAAAAAGAAAAGACTTACTATCTTTGGGATCTGATCCTACACCGCTGCTCAAGACTTTAGTGGATCAACTCTATTACATAAGTTGATTCCTCATTTTTATCTCACATCATGAGATAATTATATATCCCATGATGACATAATAAATAAATAGGCAGTTATTATTGATTGTATCGGCCAAAAAATGAATCTTTACGATGCTTCTTCCTCTATCAATTAGATCCTTTCTTATCCATAGAAAAAGTAACTAGGCATATAAATTTCTTCATATTTCGACTTCTATGAAGTTTATTTTTTTGCTACAGCTGCTAAAAATCGTTGTTTTAGACGATGCATATGTAGAAAGCCTTTATAGATAGTATTTTGGATTTTTATTTCTTTTTTATTTCTATAGTGGAGATAGTCGCACGTAATGACAGATCACGGCCATATTATTAAAAGCTTGTGGTAAGAATGGGTTTCGTTCTAGTGCTCGAAAATAATATTCTAAAGCTTTCGTATGTTCTCCATTACTTGTGTGGATAAGACCTATATTATAGAGTATATAACTTCGATCATAGGGATCAATCTCTAGTCGCATAGCTTCATAATAATTCTGTAAAGCTTCCGCATAATTTCCTTCGGATTGAGCTGACATCCGTTACGGTCGTTATTCAATTAAAAGAATCTCCGTTTCAGAACCGTACGTGAGATTTTCATCTCATACGGCTCCTCCCTTATGTGTATAATGAGAATTATACTATACATGAAATCCAATAAACAAATAAAACAAAAAAAGATTCAAATCTTCTCATTATGAACTGATTAGGGCTAGTGTTTTTACAAGAAATCTCTAGCCAACCTTACTGCAAGAGATCTTTTCTTAACATCAAAGGTGTTCGGCCTCCTAAAAAGAAATGATAACTCCTGCAATTTTTTTGTTTTCAACGCCTCCCAATTTCCAGGAATTAGTCACTTCAACAGCCTTCAATGATTCTACGGGTATCCAAAGTACGAACGAGATGGATGTTCGCTGTCCCAACCATTCTTTTTTAGTCCCGAGCCCAATAAGGAAAAGGGTAATTTATAACAAAGTTTTTGTGTTGTTGATTCCTAGGTGTAGTGCTTCTTTCTCTATGCTACCTATTGGTACTAGTGGAGTAGGATTAACCCGTAATACAGAACCTCTAGGTGTAACCTTGCGCTCAATACTAGAATCAACAATTGAAACATAGTTTCTGAGGTTGCATTAATCGAGGATAGACGACAGAAGGAATTGTTCTATTTACATTTACAAACTTCACCTTCAACAGACGTAGATTTCTTTACAAATTTACAAAATTTTCTCGAATTGCGTTTATTTCTCCTAACACTAAGAGAAACAAAATATGAAATAAAAAAAAAAGAATCAAATCACACCATCTCTGTAATAGGTAAATGCCTCTTTTTCTCCTGAAGTTGTCGGAATTATTCGTAATAAGATATTGGCTACAATTGAAAAGGTCTTATCAATAAAATTTCCATTTATCCGCGATCTAGGCATAGGTAGCAATCCATTCTATAATTCTTCTCATTATCTCTCGTAGGAAAATGATCCCACAAAGAAAAGAATTGTACAGTACGAAATAACATAAAAACAGATATAATATTAATATATAATATATTAATATTTTAATATTATTAATTATTATAAAATAAAAAAAAAAAACGGACCTTCTATTCATTCCAATTCTGCCTTTTTTATTTTATGGAAAAATAAGAAATGGTCGAACCCTATTCCATTTCATACTAATAGAGTATTATATCAATCAAGGAAGGTAACTATTACGTACGATTTCATTGAAGTTACAGATTCGAAAAACTTGATAAATTTGGATGGAATTCTGTTACAAATTACAAAGAAGAAAAAAGATCGAATAATTATTAATTATTCTATAGATGAAAATAGAATAACTGCCTATTTTGTCCTGTGTACATAGCAGGTATACAATAATAAAATAAATAAAATAGAAAAATGTTTTCTAAATTTCTCTATCTAATAGTAATAGAGGGGGAAGGGCTTTGTTGAGAACTCTAAAACAGGGAAAGGAATTTTATAATTTTTATGGTATGATTTAAAGGTATCCGTTAACCATAGTCTAAAAAAACGAGACCATTAGTTCTATTTCTTTGATTTAATCTGTTAATTTTATCCGTTGGCAAATATCAGAAAAATAAGGAAACATCGTTTTCGCAAACATGAATCTCTCATTCATTTTTTTTATTTTTCCTAGTAAGAAAACATATCCCCGAGCCTCGAAGGAAAGATATTTCTTTGATGAAAAATT